AAATACATGTCTTATTTAAAAAACAAAATAATCCATATTTGTAGCAATGAAATACTATCGCTCCTCCCCAAAATGATACATGATTGATTAAAAATATCTATGATCCTTATTGTCTATAAAGGACCTGAAATGCCTTGCTTACGTATCATTGGAAAGTGCATTAACATGAATACGGCAGTAAGAAGAGGTAATACAAAAGTATGTAAACTATAAAAACGAGTCAAGGTAGATTGCCCCACACTAGCGCTTCCGCGCAATAACTCTACCACCGACGATCCTATTACAGGAATAGCGTCGGGTACACCTGTTACAATTTTTACTGCCCAATAACCTATTTGGTCCCACGGTAAGGAATAACCAGTTACACCAAAGGATGCAGTCAATACACCCAAAACTACACCCGTAACCCAAGTTAATTCGCGAGGTTTTTTAAAACCACCTGTGAGATACACGCGAAATACGTGCAAGATCATCATTAAGACCATCATACTTGCCGACCATCGATGAACTGATCGGATTAACCAACCAAAGTTAGCCTCAGTCATTATATATTGAACAGAGGCAAAAGCCTCTGTAACGGTCGGACGATAATAAAAAGTCATAGCAAACCCCGTGGCTACTTGGACTAAAAAACAAGTAAGTGTAATTCCTCCTAAACAATAAAATATATTGACATGAGGAGGAACGTATTTACTAGTTATATCATCGGCAATCGCCTGAATCTCAAGACGTTCTTCGAACCAATCATAGACTTTATTGAGATAGGTAAACCAAGGGACCCCCCTGAGAACCGTATATGAGAATTTCATCTCGTACGGCTCAAACAAAAATACTAAAATACTGGTTATTTTTAAAACGGATATGTGTAAGTTTTAAACTTATTAACTTAATCCTAATATTCCAATCTTCTTTGAAGATAAGAAAAAAATAGAAATCCGAAAGCTTTTCTTTTTAGTTATAATGCCAAAATCTCAAGTCGGCTCACTCGTCTTTTCTCTTGATCCTTCCAGGCCTCTTGAATATTCTATTATTTACTTCATTTTGTTTATTTTTATTTGTGTATGTAATGCGATTGATTTTATTTTACTGTTGTTTTTTTATTATTATCGTTATTGATAGGAATTTTCTTGTTAAGACCCTATGAATCAATTGAAAAACCTCAGATTCATACCAGAACCACGATGATTTTCAAAAAAACCTTTTATCGAAGTCCAAAAATTCCCTGAGTAAGAACTGCTGGATCATCACTTATTCAATGACAATGAATAGATATTATGAAAAAAATCCAAAGAAACGTTTGCCCTTTGATCAAAATAAATATAAGCGGGGGCAGTTTAAAAGAATAAAAATCGTTCAATTTATTTTTCTAAATTTATTTTTCTAAATTTATTCTTCTAACTCTTTACTTTAAATTTTTTTAGTCCGGTTGCGAGGTTTAAATAGAAATATTAAGTATGAATCATAGTTCTAATACTTCAGAATCTATTTTCTATATTCCGTGTTCCAGATACTAGAATAAATATCTGACGGGGTAAAGCCATCTCTATCAAGATGACGGATCCATTTTATGTTCTGTATTATCAATAGGATCCATTATAACAAGTCACACACTCATATTCCGGAAATACAGAAACAAAGAAGTTTCACGGTCGAACTACCAAATCCCAAATAGAATGGGCTAAAAATCAAAGACTTAAATGCAAAACTTTACTTTCTCGTCAAAAAAAAACTAGTGAGTCGGTTCTTGTGAATCTAATTCTTAGCAATTTGGTCCAGTAAAATGGACGAATTATAAATCTCTAAAATAATAGAGAGAAATACCGCAAATAGAGCCATTGCAACACCCATGAAAGGAGTAGTTCCCCATCCTGGAGCTACTTTACCATATTCTGAATTCAATGGTTTCAATAAATCCCCTACAACAGTTCGTCTTGGACCAGATCTAGAACTACCCTCAACGGTTTGTGTAGCCATAAATCCTACTTTTTATTCATTGAGATCTGTTGACTTTGTATACCATTCCGCTGTAAATAAAGGATCTTACCCTATAGATCTAGATCCATTTTGGTCTTGATATTATATAATAATGGAAACAGCAACCCTAATTGCCATCTCTATATCTGGTTTAATTGTAAGTTTTACTGGGTATGCCTTATATACTGCTTTTGGGCAACCCTCTCAACAACTACGAGATCCATTCGAAGAACATGGGGACTAGTTGAAGTAATGAGCCCCCAATATTACAATATTGGAGGCTCATTGCTTCAATTGAGATAATGAAAAATCATTTCACCTTTTTAGTTGGAACTATAGGGGGTTCTCGAAAAAAGATAGCGAAAAAAATGATTCCTAAAGTCGAGACTAAGAGGAATGTATAAACCAATGCTTCCATAGATTTGATCGTGGTTTACAATTATAGCTTTCATACCTGTTTTGGGGGGATTATCTCCTGGATAAAGAAAAAGAAAGAACAAGAGGAAAACAAAATGCAATGATTAAAATCAAGATTTCTTGAGTTCTCTATATCAATATCATAACAAAAAAAGTCGAATCGAAAAGGAACAAACGAATGTTCTTTCTATCAGACTGCCTGTCTTTTTGTGCTTGGATCTCCAAGTTTTTGGAATGCTCCAAATTCTACTTGAGCATCCAAATCTGGATCGATACCAGCAAAAACATCTCTGAACAAGGTTCTAGCACCATGCCAAATGTGCCCGAAAAAGAAGAGCAGAGCAAACGAAGCATGTCCAAAAGTAAACCAACCCCTTGGACTGCTACGAAAAACACCATCTGATTTTAAAGTAGCACGATCTAATTCAAAAATTTCACCCAATTGAGCACGTCTAGCATATTTTTTCACAGTAGCAGGATCACTATAACTGATTCCATTGAGTTCGCCGCCATAGAATTCAACAGTTACACCTACTTGTTCGACACTATACTTCGACTCTGCCCTTCGAAAAGGAACATCAGCTCTAACAATTCCGTCTCCATCTACCAAAACAACCGGAAATGTTTCAAAAAAAGTAGGCATACGACGTACAAAAAGTTCACGCCCCTCTTTGTCTCTAAAGATAGGATGTCCTAACCAACCGACGGCTATTCCATCGCCATTGTCCATTGAGCCTGCTCTAAACAACCCCCCTTTTGCCGGATTATTCCCGATGTAATCATAAAAAGCTAATTTTTCAGGAATTTTAGACCAAGCTTCTGATAAATTTTGATTTTCGGCTAGCCCAGCACCAACTCTTCGATATATTTCTTGCTGGAAGTATCCCTGATCCCATTGATAACGAGTGGGACCAAATAATTCAATCGGGGTAGTTGCTGAACCATACCACATAGTTCCAGCAACAACAAAAGCTGCAAAAAAGACAGCAGCGATACTACTGGAAAGGACGGTTTCAATATTTCCCATACGCAATCCTTTGTATAGACGTTGAGGTGGACGCACACTAAGATGGAAAAGACCCGCTAATATGCCTAATGTACCTGCTGCAATATGATGAGAGGCTATTCCCCCCGGAACAAAAGGATCAAAACCTTCCACACCCCATGCGGGATTTACGGATTGTACCCTTCCTGTTAGTCCATAAGGATCGGACACCCATATTCCAGGACCAAACAATCCTGTTACATGAAATGCGCCAAAACCAAAACAAGCCACCCCTGCAAGAAATAAATGAATTCCGAAGATTTTTGGCAAATCCAACGAAGGTTTTCCAGTACGTTCATCACAAAAGATTTCTAGATCCCAATAGACCCAATGCCAGATAGCCGCCAAAAAGCACAAGCCCGAAAACACAATATGTGCCGCGGCCACACCTTCATAACTCCAAATACCTGGATTCGTTATAGTCCCTCCTGTTATATTCCAACCCCCCCAGGAATTGGTTATTCCTAAACGAGTCATGAAGGGTATAACGAACATACCCTGTCTCCACATTGGGTCAAGAACAGGGTCAGAGGGATCAAAAACTGCTAATTCATATAGAGCCATCGAACCGGCCCAACCAGCAACTAGAGCTGTATGCATTATATGGACAGAAAGTAAACGGCCGGGATCATTTAATACAACGGTATGAACACGATACCAAGGCAAACCCATGAAAATACCTCTTATATCAAAAAAAAAATAGACACTATGTAACTTTATTGCACTATAAAAACTATACTACGGACCCTCCCCTTTCAGTAAATTATCTCGCATAATCTCGCATAAAGAATTCATATTTGTTCTAGTTTTTTAGTAATAATGGAACATTGAACAATTATATTCAGTCGTAGGAACAAAAAGAAGCAGATCTATTCTATACCCGATAAGTAACAATACGCAATGGTGGTGGGGGGTTACTTTATTTTATATGAGTGTTTCTATTCTATATGGGTGTTTTTATCAGTGAATGCAGACATATTCAAGAACGACCTATTCGTCCAAACTTTCCTTTATTCATTCCAATTTCCTCTTCATGTCTGGTTACCGGATCTTATGGAAAGGGCCTACCCCTAATTTCCGCTCTTATAAATGCTGCTACTAATGATTTTTAGCAAACAAAATAAATTCATTCTTTCTCACGTTCTCACACCAAAGCAAAGTAAGATAGAGAACTGCATCCTTTTCCATTTTATGCCAGTTGGTGTTCCAAAGGTACCATTTGTAGTTCCTGGAGATGAGGATGCATCTTGGATTGACTTATATAATCGACTTTTTCAAGAAAGACTACTTTTTTTAGGTCAAGAGGTAAACAGTGAAATATCGAATCAACTTGTAGGTCTCATGGTATATCTCAGTCTAGAGGACAAGACCAAAGATTTATATCTGTTTATAAATTCTCCGGGCGGAGATGTAATATCTGGAATGGCAATGTTTGATGCTATGCATTTTGTAGAAGCAGAAGTACAAACAGTATGCGTAGGATTAGCCGCTTCAATGGCATCTCTTCTTTTGGTAGGAGGAGAAATTACCAAACGTCTAGCATTTCCTCACGCTTGGCGCCAATGATTCTTATTTCTAGATAAAAAAAAAGAAGACTATGCCTACACCAATATTAAGTAAAAAAAGCATGGCACTTCGAGTTCGATATGCAAAAATAATTTTTTTTTTCAAAACCATTAGATTATATATCGAAAGAGTAGTATGAAAAAGGGGTATTTACCATTTTATCTGATCTATCAGGGGCCTTTTTTAGTGTCACAATCTTTTTTTGTTTTTACACCATAAAACTTTGAACAATATTTAAATTTTATTAATTATTTCAAAAAAGAAACTTTGGGATTGCTGAATAACAGACTCGACGAAATAGAAATAAGAGAGCAACGGAATCATCATAGTCTATAAAAAATATTCTAAAACAAAAAAGAAAGGTGGTTTTTGGATTATTTACTGATCTGGGTCTAATAGACCTGGTATATTTTCAATTTCTTCGCTTCGAGGGAAGATAAAAATGAATTTCATATTTGCTAGTAGAGCCGTATGCTATATAAAACAGAAACAAGATGCCTGCCTGTACGGCTTTACATTTTATCTTCATTAGTTTACATCCCTTAGCCTATGATCCAATTCAAGATAAGGAGAAACCCTTATAATGTGATATTCTATATTATCAGGGTAATGATCCATCAACCTGCTAGTTCTTTTCAGGAGGGACAAACAGTAGAATGTATGCTGGAAGCGAATGAATTACTGAAAATGCGCGAAACTATTACACAGATTTATGCACAAAGAACAGGCAAACCTTCATGGCAGATATCCAAAGACATGGAAAGGGATCTTTTTATGTCAGCAGAAGAAGCCCAAGCCTACGGAATTGTGGATATGGTAGCGGATTCTGTTTGAATCAAAAATGAGGACAAAGGATTTCTCATAAATACACGATCTGAGTTTATCTTTTTTAAATCCTTACCTACGTAGACCCATACCAAAGATATTTTATAGAATCTAAAAAATTCATAATGAATCTAAATACTTCATAATTCTCGGGTTAGGATAAATCTAAACCAGCTCATTATATATATATAACTCACCATGCCAACTATAAAACAACTTATTAGAAACACAAGACAGCCAATCCGAAATGTCACAAAATCTCCCGCTCTTCGGGGATGCCCTCAGCGCCGAGGAACATGTACTAGGGTGTATGTGCGACTCGTTTGTTTAGATCATAGACTAAAAAAAAATCTATTCTATTAATATAATAAGAATTGTGTATAAAATTTATGGTTTCGATTGGTGCAAACCGAATCACTTTAATTTTCAAATTAAGATGAAAAAGACTTTCCCATTGGTAACAAATGGTTATCCATTAAGCGGGAAAAATTTCAAATAAAGAAAAATTATGCCCTAAATTTTGCAAGAACGGACTAAGAGGGTCAACTACCCAGCTAATCTTCATACTTAAATACCGTTACTGTATAGCTAGATTTCTTTGTGAAAGACCTATTACTAGATATTTCATGGGTAGAGCCCATGAGTGTGAACTGTACAAGTTAACAATAACATTGATTAAATGAAGATTCAATGAAGGAAGGGGCTCCGGTGTATAGAGAGGACCTCACCGTTTAAAACGTAATCATAGAAACGATGGAACCCACCATTTCTTTCTCCATTTCTATTTAATTAACTAGGTTTTTTTAATACCTAGTATCAATACTATTTATTCTTTCGAGGTTAAATGCTTAGAAAAAAGAAAAAAATCGTGGTTGGGAAGGTTATAGTAGCAAAAGCCATTGGAATTATTATTTTATACATTGGAAGAATCCCTTTTTGTTATTAATAGACTAGGAAGGATAAAAGAATAACTGAAAATCAAATAGTTATTCATCAAAGTCTCATTTATTCAATGACCAGAATTAAACGAGGATATATCGCTCGAAAACGAAGGACAAAAATTCGTTTATTTACATCAAGCTTTCGCGGAGCTCATTCAAAACTTACTCGAACTATGTCACAACAGAAAATAAAAGCTTTGGTTTCCGCTAATCGGGATAGAGATAGGAAAAAAAGGGATTTTCGCAGTTTGTGGATCAGTCGAATAAATGCAATAATTGGCCAGAAGAAACAAATATACTATATTTATAGTAAATTAATGTCTAATATGTACAAGAGGCAATTACTTCTTAATCGTAAAATAGTTGCACAAATAGCTATATTAAAGGGGAATTGTCTTTTTATGATTGCCAACGATCTCATAAAAAACTAAAAATTCCCCGGAGACTCAACTCCGGGAAGGTGGTAGAATAGAAGCGATTTGTATGATAAAATAGAATTCATATGACAAAGTCATCAAAATAAATAAACAACCGCGCTCAAAAAAAAAAAAAGATTTATTCTTCTTTACCTATTCTCTTTTTTCTTACACCGCAACAACCCCAATTGGATTGTCGTAGTTTTCGAACAAAATATCAATCCACATTGTCATTGAGTTTAGATTCCAAATTGAATTCAATTGAAGAGTAACTCTATTTTTTTTTTTTTTTAAGAACAGTCGGAGTAGTTCTAGTGGTCGACTCGCTTTTTTCAAATTTTTTTTTTTCATTATTAACAAAAGGTAATGAATTTACAAAAGGTAACAAAGATAAAATACGAGCTTGTTTTATAGCAATCGTAATTAATCGTTGTTGTTTTAAGGTCAATCTATTCACGCGTCGAGATAATATTTTTCCTTGTTGACTAATGAATCGATAAAGTAAACTCATGTTTTTATAATCAATTCGATCCCCCGATTGGATCGGGGACAAACTCCTACGAAAAGATTGCTTAGATTTAAGAAAGAGTCGCTTAGATTTATCCATGGTTTTTTTATTCCTATACCGAAAATCCCATTTCTTATAAAAATTGATTTATATTCTTAATTTTTTTATATATTTTTGTTAATATGTTTGTTATATATATGCTATAAAAATTGATATTTTTATATATATTTAATTAATTAAATTAATAAATAATATATATATTTTAATTTAAAATATAATTTTGAGAATATATCTTCCTTCTATCTGAAAAATTATTTTTCATCTGTAAGGGTAACACACAAGCGATCCATTTTCTCTATTTCTTTATCTCTGCGTGAATCGTATGTTTGCAACAAAAGGGACAGAATTTTCTCAATTCCAATCGACTAGGCGTATTGTGTCGATTCTTTTGAGTAATATATCTAGAAATCCCCCTTGATTCCTTATTAACACTCTTTTTATCACAATTGGTACATTCCAAAATAACTGTAATTCGGATATCTTTACCCTTGGCCATGAACCTCCTTTGGTTTTTTGATTCACTTAACTCTTCGATTTTCGGATTTGAAGCGAAGAATAAAAAAGGAACGAAAAAAAGTATAAGTTGATAATTCAAAATCAAATTATCAAATATTTTGTTCCAATTTATTTTTTATAGTACAGTAAAAATTCAGTAATAAAATGATTTCGAACTATATTTCGAATCGCAGTACAGTATTTCATTTTTCATTGAAGTTAAGTATTTTCTATGATATTATTGCCCCCGCCCTAGTATTCCAATTCCATTTGTGGTCTCACTCTATTATAAATAGCAATGGAATTGAATAAAAAATTCAATTCCATTGAAACCTGGCAAAAATTCCGAGTTTCACTGAGGCCAAATCCATCTTTCTCTTTCTTTCCAACTTATTCTAATTCGAAAAAAAAAAAAGAAGTAATTAATCACAGATATTTGATTTGATCTCTAATCTTCGTCACACCTTCCAGTGCCAATAACAATAACTAGAATGAAAAAAAGGGGAATATCAATGCATCCGGGAATAAACGATTGATTTCTATCAAGAGACCTGCTAAAACCGCGAACCATAGAGTACTTGCCACCGGTGCCACAGAGAGATATGTTTTTAGATCTCGCATTTCAAATCCTCCTTCGTTTTTTTTCTTGTAATTTGTAATACATAATTACATTACATATAGGAATATAATCAAATGATTATTTTATTAATAATCACTTGCATTTGTCGGGGGAAATCCGAATTCAATTTGAATTGTATAACGATTCATTCATTAGATTAGATATTTTTTTTATTTAATTCTATATATTAGTAATAATATTATTTTAACTATATTATTCTATTCTATAATATAATGAATTTTTTGAAATTATGAATGTTATTATTATAATATAGATAATATAGAAATAATAAGAATATTTTTTCTTATTCTATTTTTCATATTTCAAAAAATTTTTGATATTTAGATTCTTTATATATATATATTCTTTTTTTTTTATATTCTTTAGTTATTATTATTATACTCTACTCTATATCTATATATTCTCTTTAATTTAATTAAATATTTGGATTCTATAGAATATAGAAATAGAATAATTTGTAATATAATTTGTAATACATAATTACATATAGTTCGATATTATTTTATAGGATAGGATATGAGAAAGTAAAAAAAAAAAAGAAAAAAATAGAAGGATATTATATATATATAACGAAAAAAATGTGGAAAACAAGACAAAGATTCTTTAGAATGAAATTGGAAACCCAAAGAAAGGGATGTAGCGCAGCTTGGTAGCGCGTTTGTTTTGGGTACAAAATGTCACAGGTTCAAATCCTGTCATCCCTATCCCATACTATTAGTTATCATATGAGCAGTAAAAATAGATAAATTGAGACGGATTCAAATTGGACATACTAACTCAATAGCAATCGTTATCCATAGTTCACTATGGATAACGATTGCTATTGAGTTAGTATATGCATGCAAGATGTATTAGCATCACATAAAATAAATTTTTTATGAAAAAAAAAAAGCGCTCTTAGTTCAGTTCGGTAGAACGCGGGTCTCCAAAACCCGATGTCGTAGGTTCAAATCCTACAGAGCGTGATTACATTATTGTTATATCGAGAATGACACGGAAATAATGGCATAACAGTCTAATCTAAAGTCTGAATTTGACCTCATATTTCGTTGTTTTAATCCTAAAACAACGAAATATGAGGTCAATAAACAAAGGAGATGTTACTTAATCAAA